TAAATTTTGTTCGAAATTTTAGTATTCAGATTTATTTAAGAAATTTTTCTCCTAGGTTTTAGGCTATTCGCAGCGCAAAAAATATGTAATTAAAATTTCATATACTATATATATAACACGTGATGACATAAGCTAACACCACCACAATTTGTTAGTTTTGATACGTTCAGCCGAGCCTTTCTTGGTTTCGGGGTTTGACAAGAAATAACCGGATTCGCTGAGCGTAGGGGGTAGGGGGGTTTAACGCGCGTAAACCAAAGAGGGGGCATATAGTATAAGGCTGTGTTGAGTAAGGATATAGTATGCACTTGAGATAAACATATGTAATTCTTAAGTTATGTCCGATATCATTAATATATATAGTCGTAAACAAGAAAGATGTACCACCTTGATCCTACATTACCGTGCGCACTCTGGTATGCAAAGTGAAAGGAAGACAAAAAAAATAACCTAGCCTATAAGAGAATGCCCGGCTTGTGGGGTAACGAGACATATGTACTCTACCATTAATCAGATGCCAGTATAAATAAAAATAGGGTGGAGTCTTCATTCCGATGTCCATGAAATAGAAACCAGATGCAAGGAATAGTTAATAATATACCGTATTTCCAGTATTGTCCCTGATTCTATCATGAATAATATGCAATTATATAAACTGGTTGGTGGTTTCTTACTACATTAATATTTTCTCGGTAAATTTGTGTTGAGAGCGTCCAAAAGAATATGGGGAGGACGACTTTTAGCTAGGTCAAGGACTGACTCAATTTAAAAGGATTTAAATTGGAATGAAAATAATATGCTTATGTATACCTTAAATATTAGTACTTGCTTTATGGTCTAAATATTTTATTGGTGATTATACATTAATGTACTAATACATTAATGTAATATTATGCATAATATGTACTATACCATATACGTTACAGAAAATAGTTCAATTAAGAATTCTGGCTTTGGGAGCCAGGGGTGAGAGTTTGAAATCTCTTTTTTCTGGCACTAAGGAGGAGTTTAACCTCCGATCTTCGGATTACAAGACCGATGCTTTAAAGCTAAGCTACTAGGGCAAGCTCATTCCAATGCTTTATTTTCTAGCCAGCCCGCGAGTGGCATTAGGACCAGGAATAATGCAAAATATAGGACGGATGCGATTTGTCCAATAATGATAAATGGGTGTTCTACTGGTATTCCACCAATCCATGTTAAAATAGTCATGTCTGCAACAAGTGCCCAAAAGAGGAATTGGGTAATCGGTCGGAACGTTAGTCCTCGTTGCTTGGATGTGTGGAGGATCGGCACTACTATTAGAACGAGAATGGAAAATAGGAGGGCCAGGACTCCTCCAAGTTTATTTGGGATCGATCGTAAGATGGCGTAGGCAAATAGGAAGTATCACTCGGGTTTAATATGAGGTGGTGTAACTAGCGGATTTGCTGGCGTAAAGTTTTCTGGGTCTCCTAGTAGGTTGGGGGAGAATAATGCTAGGGAAGTAAGTGCAATCAGCATTACTACAAATCCGAACAGGTCTTTGTATGAAAAATAAGGGTGGAAGGTAATTTTGTCTGCGTCTGAGTTTAAGCCGGCCGGGTTATTTGATCCTGTTTCATGAAGAAAAAGTAGATGGAGAATGGTGGCTGCGGCGACGACAAATGGTAGAAGGAAGTGGAAGGCAAAAAACCGTGTTAGTGTTGCATTATCTACTGAGAAGCCCCCTCAAATTCATTGTACTAAAGTGTCTCCCACATACGGGACTGCGGATAGTAGGTTGGTAATAACTGTGGCACCTCAAAATGATATTTGTCCTCATGGTAGGACGTAGCCTACGAAGGCGGTTATCATTACTAGTAGTAGGAGTACTACTCCGATGTTTCAGGTCTCTTTGTATAAGTAGGACCCGTAGTATAATCCTCGGGCAACATGCATATAAATGCAGATGAAGAAGAATGATGCTCCATTAGCGTGGATATTTCGGATTAGTCACCCGTAGTTAACATCGCGGCAGATGTGGGCTACTGAGGAGAATGCAGTTGAAATGTCGGATGTGTAGTGCATAGCTAAAAATAGCCCGGTGAGGATTTGTGTAATTAAGCATAGTCCTAATAATGATCCGAAGTTTCATCATACGGAGATGTTAGAGGGGGCGGGGAGATCCACTAGTGCGTCGTTGGCGATTTTGATCAGAGGGTGTGTTTTTCGTAGGCTTGCCATTAGGGTTCTTATAGTTGAATAACAACGGTGGTTCTTCAAGTCACTGGTCTTGGTTAAAATCCAAGTAGGAATTATGACTTATCTTGTATCATTACTGTTGATAGCTTTAATTGTTGGTTTAGTTGCTGTGGCTTCTAACCCTGCGCCTTATTTTGCTGCTTTTGGTTTAGTGGTGGCAGCTGGGGTTGGATGTGGGGTATTAATCGGTCACGGGGGATCTTTTTTATCTTTGGTTCTCTTTTTAATCTATTTGGGTGGAATACTTGTAGTGTTTGCTTATTCGGCAGCTTTGGCTGCTGAGCCTTTCCCGGAGGCTTGAGGGGATCGTTCTGTTGTCGGATATGTTTTAATTTATTTATTAGGTGTTGGGCTAGTGGCCGGAATGTTTTGGGAGGGGTGATATGAGGGGTCTTGAATTGTAATTGATAGCTTGAAGGAACTTTCTATATTGCGGGGGGATACTAGCGGGGTTGCAGTTATATATTCGTCTGGTGGGGGGATGTTAACCATTTGTGCGTGGGTATTATTGCTAACCTTGTTTGTAGTGTTGGAGTTGACTCGTGGTCTGGGTCGCGGCACAATTCGTGCGGTTTAGATTATTGTTAGGAGAACGGCAAGTGTTGTTGACAATAAAAAGATTGTTAGGTAGGTCTTGATTATACCTCGTTGGGTGTCACTAATGGTTTTGGCCATTTTAATTTGGGCGGATGATACTCCTTTTGGTCCCACTGCTTCGAATCAGGTCTGGTCTACTAGTTGTGTTGCGATTGATTGTCCGAGAGTTAGGCTTAGTTTTGGGATTGCTCGATGGATGATTGAGGGGAAGTAGCCTAGTATATTGGAGAAGTGGTGAGGTGGGGTTATGGGGTTGGCTTTAAATTGTTTGCCAGTTAGTGCTGTTAATTCTATGGCCGTTAGTAGTCCGATGATTGTTACTGCAAGGGCAGCCATCTTAAGGGTGGTGGGTATGGTTATAATTGGTGTTTTTATGGGTAAGAAGTTTGAAGTGATAATAAGGCCTGCAATGATACTTCCTCAAGCAAGTCGTTTAATAGGGTTAATTACTGATGGGTTGTTTTCGTTAATAGGAGAGAGAGGGAGGAATCGTGGGGTGCCCATGGTAACGAAAAATACCACTCGTAGGCTATAGATGGCAGTAAATGATGTGGCGATAAGGGTTAGGGTGAGGGCCCAGGCGTTTAGGTAAGAGGTGTTTAGGGCCTCAATGATGGCATCTTTTGAGAAGAATCCTGCTAGAAAAGGGGTTCCCGTTAGGGCTAGACTGCCAATGGTTAGACATGTTGAGGTGAGCGGCATTAAATTTTGTAATCCCCCTATTTTTCGGATATCTTGTTCATCATTGAGGCTGTGAATGATTGACCCTGAGCATAAGAATAGTATTGCCTTGAAGAAGGCGTGGGTGCAGATGTGTAAAAATGCCAACTGGGGCTGATTGAGACCAATTGTGACTATCATAAGCCCCAGCTGACTTGATGTTGAAAATGCTACGATTTTCTTGATGTCGTTTTGTGTTAAAGCACAGGCGGCTGTGAATAGGGTAGTTAGGGCCCCTAGGCAAAGACAGGTTGTTAGTGCCAGGCTGTTATTTTCTATAATTGGGTGAAGCCGGATAAGTAAGAAGATACCAGCAACGACTATGGTGCTGGAATGAAGTAGGGCAGAGACTGGCGTAGGACCTTCTATGGCGGAAGGCAATCACGGGTGTAGGCCAAATTGGGCCGACTTACCGGTTGCCGCCAGAATTAATCCTATGAGGGGGAGTGTCATATCCGAGGTTTTTGAGAGGAAAAAGATTTGTTGAATCTCTCATGAGTTTAGGTTTATTGCGATTCAGGCCATGCTTATAATTAGCCCAATGTCTCCTACTCGGTTATATAAAACAGCCTGGAGGGCAGCTGTGTTAGCATCGGCTCGCCCATACCATCAGCCGATTAAGAGGAATGATATAATCCCTACGCCCTCTCACCCAATAAAAAGTTGAAATAGATTGTTAGCAGTTACTAGAATAATTATGGCTACTAAGAATAAAAGTAAATATTTGAAGAATCGGTTCATATTTGGGTCGGAGTGTATGTATCAGGATGCGAATTCAAGAATTGACCAGGTCACAAAGAGGGCAATGGGTGTAAAAATGAGGGAATAGTGATCAAATTTGAAGCTAACATGAATATCAAATAGGGTAGTATTTATCCAGTGCCAATTGGTGACAACTACTTCGGCCCCTTGATCGAGGAATAATATTAAGGGTAGAAGGCTAATGAAGAATGCAGTGCTTACTGCGGTTTTAACGTATGCGGTTGCTCATTTTGAGTCTTGGGGGGTTGGGCTGAGCGAGGTTATAAGGGGGTAGATGAGAATTGTAATAACTAGGATTAATGAGGATGATAAAATTATGGTTGTTGGGTGCATAGCTTTTACTTGGATTTGCACCAAGAGTTTTTGGTTCCTAAGACCAATGGATGAGCTGTTATCCTTTAAAAGCGCAAGGAAGCCATGGAGTTTAACCATGAATGTAAGAATTAGCAGTGCTTACTGCCTCTGGCCCTCCTTGGTGAGTAAGAGGATTTTAACCTCCATTTCTAGAATCACAATCTAATGTTTTAAGTTAAACTATACTTACTAGTAGCATCAGCCTCATATAAGCTCTGGCTTAATTACTAATAGGATAACGGGGATGAGGTGGAGCACTATTAATAAGTGCTCTCGGGTGTGAAATGGTGAAAGTCCTTTAATGTGGTTTGGTGTTGAACCTCGTTGGGTTATTAAAAATAGGTATAGGGAGTAGCCTGCTGTGATCAGGGTTCCGACCCCTGTAAGGACAATTGTTCATGGGGACCAGTTGAATAATGTGGTAATAATTATAAGTTCTCCTATGAGGTTAGGAAGAGGAGGTAGTGCCAGGTTAGCTAGGTTAGCAATAAATCACCAAGCTGCTGCTAGTGGAAAGATTATCTGGAGACCCCGGGCTAACACTATGGTTCGGCTGTGGGTTCGTTCATAGGCGGTGTTGGCCAGACAGAATAATGCGGAGGATACTAGCCCGTGGGCAATTATTAAAATAATTGCGCCTGTAAATCCTCAAGGGGTTTGAATTAGAATACCTGCTGCCACTAGGCCCATGTGGCTCACAGATGAGTAGGCAATTAGGGATTTTAGGTCTGTTTGTCGCAAGCAAATTGATCCGGTTATAATGATGCCTCATAATGCCAGGATAATGAACGGGTAGGCCAGCTCTTTTGAGAGTGGGTCTAGTATAACCATTATTCGCATTATACCATACCCCCCTAACTTTAGGAGCACTGCGGCCAGTACTATAGACCCCGCTACTGGGGCCTCGACGTGGGCTTTAGGTAATCATAGGTGGACTCCGTAAAGTGGCATTTTAACTAGGAATGCGATTAGACATCCGGCCCATCAGAGGTTGTGACCTCAGGAGTTAAGTGCAAGAGGTTGGGAATACTGTAAAATCAGTATTGAGAGGGTTCCTGTAGTTTGTTGAAGAAGGAGAAGGGCAATTAATAGTGGTAGGGATCCTGCTAGGGTATAAAATAGAAAGTAGGTTCCGGCGTTTAGGCGCTCGGTCTGGTTTCCCCACCGGGTAATGATAATCAGGGTGGGGATGAGCGTGGCCTCGAATATAATGTAAAATATAATGATTTCTGTGGCCCCGAATGCCATGATTAGAAAGGTTTGTAAAGAGGCCAGGAGAGTAATGTAGAGGCGTTGCCGGCTGAGCGGTTCAGGGCAGATGTGGTTTTGGCTGGCCAGAATCATTAGGGGGAGGAGTCAACATGTTAAGACTAGTAAGGGGGTGGAGAGGGGGTCTGTGGCTAAGTATGTGTTGGAGGTTGATCACCCGGTTTCTGACGTTCATTTTAATCAGGTGAGGCTAATAAGGGCAATTAATAGGCTTTGTGCAGTGGTTGTTGGCCATAATCATTTAGGTGATGATAGTCAGATTGTGGGGAATAATATTACTGTGGGAATTAGTACTTTTAGCATTGTAGAAGATTAAGGTTTTGTAATCGGTCAGTTCCGTGGGTTCGAGCGGTGGCAACTAAGAGTGCTAGGCCAACACTGGCCTCGCAGGCGGAAAAGGCTAGTAGGAGTATGGGTGCAGCAGAAAATACGGTTGATTCAAATTGCATGGCCCATAGGGCTAATGCAATAAATAGGGATAATATTATTCCTTCTAGACAAAGTAGGGCAGAGAGCAGGTGGGTGCGGTGGAATGCCAGGCCTATAAGACCCAGCATAAAAGCCGAGCTAAAGCTGAAGTGTACGGGTGTCATAAGGGGGCCGTGGAATCAAACCACGATTTTCTGAGCCGAAATCAGAGGTCTTGTGCTGGACTAACTCCCTATTCTGCCCATTCTAGGCCCCCTTGGGTTCACTCATAAACTAGCCCTAGTGTAAGCAGAATTAGGACGGCGGTAGCTCAGAAAAAGGTTTCGGCAGGATTGTGCAATTGGTCTCCTCATGGCAGTGGGAGAAGAAGGGCAATTTCTAGGTCAAAGAGCAAAAATAAAATTGCTACCAAGAAGAATCGTAGGGAGAATGGGAGTCGGGCAGATCCTATCGGGTCGAAGCCACATTCATAGGGTGAGAGCTTTTCTGCGTCTGGGCTTATTTGGGGGAGTCAAAAAGATACAATTGCTAATACTATAGAAAGGGTTATTGTGATGGTCAAAATTGTAACAACTAAGTTCATTATCTTTCCTTGGACTTTAACCAAGACTGGGTGATTGGAAGTCACTCGTACTAACTTTGAATACTAGAAAGATATGAGCCTCATCAGTAAATTGATACGTAAAGGAATAGTCATACTACGTCTACAAAGTGTCAGTATCATGCTGCAGCTTCAAAGCCGAAGTGGTGTTCAGATGTGAAGTGATATTGGATTTGGCGAAGTAGGCAGACAGCCAGGAATGAGGATCCGATGATGACATGTAGTCCGTGAAATCCCGTGGCTACGAAAAATGTTGAGCCGTAAACTCCGTCTGCGATTGTGAAGGGTGCTTCATAATATTCTATGGCCTGTAGGGCGGTGAAATAGAGGCCTAGCAGAATTGTTAGTGCGAGGGACTGGATGGCCTGTTTACGTCCTCCTTCTATTAGGCTGTGGTGGGCTCATGTTACTGTAACTCCTGATGCCAGGAGGACAGCTGTGTTTAGCAGTGGGACCTCAAATGGGTCCAGGGTGATAATCCCTGTTGGGGGCCAGCATGCTCCTAATTCTGGTGTGGGTGCTAAGCTGGCATGGTAAAAGGCCCAAAAGAATCCAAGGAAGAAGAATACTTCGGACGTGATGAACAGGATTATTCCGTATCGTAGGCCTTTTTGTACTGGGGGCGTGTGATGGCCCTGAAATGTCCCTTCTCGGATAATATCTCGTCATCATTGATACATAGTGAGGAGTAGAAGTACTACTCCAAGGGTTATAAGTGTAGTGGAATGGAAGTGAAACCAGATTGCTAGACCGGATGTTATTAGTAGAGCTCCGATTGCGCCGGTTAGTGGTCATGGGCTTGGATCAACCATGTGGTATGCATGTGCTTGGTGGGCCATTAAACGTTCTCTTGCAAGTAGAGGCTAAGTAGAAGGACAAATACATAGGCTTGAATTATTGCCACTGCGACTTCTAGGAGTGTGAGAAGAAATAGGACAGTAGCTGTCAAGATTGCAACTGTTGGTATTATGGGAAATAGTACAAAGACGGCGGTGGCAATTAGTTGAATTAACAGGTGTCCCGCGGTGAGATTGGCTGTTAGTCGAACACCCAGGGCTAGTGGTCGAATGAATAGGCTAATCGTCTCAATAATAATTAGAACGGGGATTAGTGGAATTGGGGTACCTTCTGGCAGAAGATGTCCTAGGGCAACTGTTGGTTGGTTACGTATTCCGATAACAACTGTTGCAAGTCATAGTGGAACAGCAAATCCCATATTTAATGATAGTTGTGTTGTAGGGGTAAATGTGTATGGCAGGAGCCCAAGTATATTGATAGTAATTAAAAATAGTATTAGTGAGGCCAGTAGAAGTGCTCATTTATGGCCCCCCACATTTAGTGGTAACATAAGTTGGTTGGTAAATCGGCTTATAAATCATCCTTGAATTGTAATTAGGCGGTTGTTAATTCATCGTGATGTGGGGGTAGGATACAGTACTCATGGCAGGGTGACTGCGATGGCAATTAGGGGGATACCTAAATAAGACGGGCTTGCAAATTGGTCAAAAAAGCTTATTGCCATGGTCAATCTCAGGATTCAGTTTTGTGCTTTTCAGAGTCCAGGTGGGCCGGCTCATTAGGCAGTACGTGGCTTATTACTTTAGTTGGGATAATGGTTAAAAACATTAGTCATGAAAATACTAAAATTGCGAATCAAGGGGCGGGGTTTAATTGGGGCATTTCACTAGGGGTGGTTGGGAGGCACCATTCTCTGGCTTAAAAGGCCAACGCTGAGGCCCAAATTTAGCTTCCTAGTGAGGCATCTTCTAGTATAAGTGAGGATCAGTTTTCGAAGTGTTCGAGAGGAACTGCCTCTACTACAATGGGCATGAAGCTATGGTTTGCTCCGCAAATTTCAGAGCATTGGCCGTAGAATACTCCTGGGCGGGAGGCAATGAAGGCTGTTTGATTAAGACGCCCTGGGACTGCGTCTATTTTTACCCCGAGGGAGGGGACAGCTCAGGAGTGTAGTACGTCTTCAGCGGAGATAAGGATACGGATGGGGGACTCTATGGGGACAACTATTCGGTGGTCTGTCTCGAGAAGTCGGAATTGTCCGGGAGTAAGGTCTTGGGTTGGGATTATGTATGAGTCGAAACCCAGGTTTTCGTAGTCGGTATACTCGTAACTTCAGTATCATTGGTGCCCCATGGCTTTAATTGTTAAGTGGGGGTCATTGATCTCATCTATAAGGTAAAGAATTCGTAGGGATGGGAGGGCAATTAGAACAAGAATTACAGCCGGCAATACGGTTCATACAATTTCAATTTCTTGGGAGTCTAAGATGTACTTGTTTGTGAGCTTTGTTGACACTATTGCAACAATAATATAAAGTACTAGAGTGCTAATTAAGAATACGATTATTAAAGCGTGGTCGTGGAAATGAAGAAGTTCTTCTATAACGGGTGATGCCGCGTCTTGGAATCCTAATTGTGTGGGATGTGCCATTAAGCCTTGGGCTTAAGACATGCAGGAGTTTAACCTACTATTTCACCTTGACAAGGTGATGTAATTTGCGAGTTTACTAATGTCTTTATAAGGAAGTGACAGAGTGGTTATGTGGCTGGCTTGAAACCAGCATATGGGGGTTCAATTCCTCCCTTTCTCGTTAACTTGATTGAACTTGTACAAACGCTGGCTCTTCAAATGTGTGGTAGGGAGGAGGGCAGCCGTGTAATCATTCTACATTTGTTGTGGTCAGTTCCACGGATGAGACTTCCCGTTTAGCAGCGAAGGCCTCTCATAGGATGAAGAGGAACATAATTACTGCTACTAGTGAGATTAGAGATCCAATAGATGATACTGTGTTTCACAGGGTGTAGGCGTCCGGGTAGTCTGAGTAACGTCGTGGTATTCCCGCTAGACCAAGGAAGTGTTGAGGGAAGAATGTAAGGTTTACGCCAATAAATATTACTCCAAAGTGGATTTTTGTTCATGTACTATGCAGGGTGTACCCTGAAAATAGGGGAAATCAGTGCACAAAGGCTGCTATGATGGCAAATACGGCCCCTATTGATAGCACATAGTGGAAGTGTGCGACCACATAATATGTGTCGTGCAGGACAATGTCTAATGACGAATTGGCTAGCACAATCCCTGTTAGACCTCCCACCGTAAATAAGAAGATAAAGCCAAGAGCCCAGAGTATAGGTGTCTCTCATTTAATTGACCCCCCGTGGAGCGTGGCTAATCAGCTAAAGACTTTGACGCCAGTTGGAATGGCAATGATTATTGTCGCAGATGTAAAATATGCACGGGTGTCTACGTCCATTCCAACTGTAAACATGTGATGGGCTCACACAATAAACCCCAGCAGGCCAATCGCCATCATGGCTCAGACCATTCCTATGTAGCCAAATGGCTCTTTTTTACCTGCATAGTAGGCCACAACATGGGAGATAATACCAAACCCTGGCAAAATTAAAATATACACCTCTGGGTGCCCAAAGAATCAGAACAGGTGTTGGTAAAGAATGGGGTCTCCTCCTCCTGCTGGGTCAAAGAATGTAGTATTTAAGTTTCGGTCTGTTAGAAGTATTGTGATCCCGGCGGCCAGAACTGGCAGGGATAGAAGAAGTAGAACAGCGGTTACAAGCACAGACCATACGAATAGGGGGGTCTGATACTGTGAAATGGCTGGGGGTTTTATATTAATTGTTGTTGTAATGAAATTAATTGCCCCTAAGATGGATGATACACCCGCCAGGTGGAGGGAGAAAATAGTTAGGTCTACGGATGCACCTGCATGGGCTAAATTGCCTGCCAGCGGGGGGTAAACTGTCCACCCGGTTCCGGCCCCCGCTTCAACACCAGATGAGGACAGCAGAAGAAGGAAAGATGGGGGCAAAAGTCAGAAGCTTATATTATTTATTCGAGGGAATGCCATGTCGGGGGCCCCGATCATTAGTGGGACGAGTCAGTTGCCGAACCCTCCAATAAGAATTGGCATTACTATAAAGAAAATTATAACGAAGGCGTGTGCGGTAACAATAACATTATAAATTTGATCATCCCCAAGGAGAGATCCTGGCTGGCTTAGCTCAGCTCGAATTAGTAGGCTCAGGGCAGTACCAACTATCCCGGCTCAGGCACCGAATACTAGGTAAAGGGTGCCAATGTCTTTGTGGTTGGTAGAGAAGAATCAGCGCGTGATTGCCACAGGTAGGATGGCCGAAGCTAGGTGGTGGGTTGTAGCCCCAAAGATAGAGGTTTGAGTCCTCTTCCTATCAGCCCCGTAGTGGAGTACATATTGGATTGCAAATCCAAAGACGCAGATTGACGTCTGCCGGGGCTTTCCCGCCTTACCCGGCTAACGGCGGGAAAGTAGATGAATGCCCGCTGGTTTGGGCGCTTAGCTGTTAACTAAGAGTTTGTAGGATCGAGGCCTTCTCATCTAGTAAGGCCTTAGCTTAATTAAAGTGTCTGGGTTGCATTCAGAAGATGTGAGATAAAGTCTCGCAGGCCTTATCAGGGACTAGGAGATTTTAACTCCCACTTAGAGCTTTGAAGGTTCTTGGTCTAATTTATCCTAAGTCCCTAGGTAGTTAGTGTTAGAATAGCTGGGGTAATAGGGAGTAACCCTAGTGCAATTGTTGTAGATAGGGCAAGAGTAGTTGTTGACTGGGTTGTTTTAACTCGTCAGGGTGTTGTGGCGTTTGTTGTGTTGGGGGAGATGGTGAGGGTTATTGCGTAGCATAGTCGCAGGTAGAAGTAAAGGCTAATTAGGGCGGCTAGAGCTATAATTGTTGCGGTGAGTGGGAGTTCCTGTTTTGCTATCTCTTGTAGAATTAGCCACTTGGGTATAAAACCTGTTAGTGGGGGGAGGCCCCCTAGTGAGAGTAGAGCTAAGGCTGTAGTTGATACTAAGATTGGGGCTTTTGATCATATTGTTGTGAGGGTGTTAATTTTTGTGACTGATGCTAGTTTCATGGATAGAAATGCGGCGGATGTTATAAAAATATATGTGCCAAATGCGAGTACGGTTAGTTGGGGGGCGTGTTGTAGGATAATAATTATTCAGCCTATGTGTGCGATTGAGGAATAGGCTAAGATTTTTCGGATCTGGGTTTGATTAAGTCCACCTCAGCCCCCGATTAGTGTAGATAGAAGTCCTAGTGAGGTAAGTACTAAGGGATCAATAGCTGGGGCTACCTGAGTAATTAGGGCGAATGGGGCTAGTTTCTGTCAAGTTGATAAGATTAAGCCGGTAAGTAAGTCAAGCCCTTGGAGCACTTCTGGTAGCCAGAAATGTATTGGTGCCAGTCCAATTTTTAGTGCTAGGGCGGTAATTATTATTGTGGAGGCAATTGGGTGGGAGAGGCTGTTTATACCTCATTCGCCTGTAATTCATGCATTTGTTGTTGCGGCAAATAGAATTATTGCTGCTGCGGTTGCCTGGGTTAAAAAATACTTTGTGGTTGCTTCAACTGCCCGCGGGTGGTGCTGTTGAGCTATTAGTGGGGCAATTGCCAGGGTATTAATTTCTAATCCCATTCAGGCTAGTAGTCAGTGGGAGCTGGCAAAGGTTAGAGTGGTTCCTATTCCTAAGCTAGATAGAAGAATAGCAAGTACGTAGGGATTCATTGATAGGGGAGGGGTTTTAACCGTCATGTCCGGGGTATGGGCCCGGAAGCTTAATTAGCTGACCTTATCATAGAAAGTGGTGTAGAGGAAGCACCAGGAGTTTTGATCTCCTGAGTATGGGTTCAACTCCCTTCTTTCTAGGAATCGGGGGGACTTTAACCCACATGAGCCACTCTATCAAAGTGGTCCTTGGAAATTCAGGCACGGTTCCTTTGGGCTTAGAGTTGAGGGGGTAGTCCTGCGAGTGCGATAGGGAGGGCGGTGTGTCATAGGACTAGGGCTAGGGTAAGAGGGAGGAAGTTTTTCCAGACTAGGTGTATTAATTGGTCGTAACGGAAGCGGGGGTATGAGGCTCGTACCCATAAAAAGATTATTGAGAGGAGTGCGGCTTTAGTTATTAAATTAATTGTTGTTAGTTCTGGAATTAGGGGTGTATGTGAAGCGCCCAAGAATAAAATGGCAGAGAGGGTATTTATTAACAGGATGTTAGCATATTCGGCTAGGAAGAATAGGGCGAACGGGCCCCCAGCATATTCAACGTTAAACCCCGAGACTAATTCAGATTCACCTTCGGTTAGGTCAAATGGCGCACGGTTTGTTTCAGCCAGGGTAGAGATATACCATATTGCGGCTAGGGGTCAGGCGGGAATTAAAAGTCAGATGCTTTCTTGGGTGATGTTAAATATTTGTAGTGTATACCCTCCGGAGAAGATGATAATAGATAGTAAAATTAGCCCCAGGCTTACTTCGTATGAGATTGTTTGGGCTACAGCTCGGAGGGCACCGATTAATGCATATTTTGAGTTTGATGCTCATCCTGACCCTAAAATTGAGTACACCGCCAGGCTAGATAGGGCCAGTACAAATAGAATGCCTAGATTGAGGTCTGTTACGGGATGGGGTATTGGTATAGGGGCTCATAGAGTTATGGCTAGGGTTAATGCAAGTATTGGGGCTGCTAGAAATAGAAATGGGGATGATGTGGATGGGCGGATAGGTTCTTTAATAAATAGTTTAACTCCATCGGCAATTGGTTGGAGGAGTCCGTAGGGTCCTACGATGTTTGGGCCTTTTCGTAGCTGTATATAACCCAGTACTTTTCGTTCAATAAGTGTTAGGAAGGCTACAGCTAATAGTACAGGGACGATATATGCGAGAGGGTTAATTAAGTAGATTAATAGAGTGTTTAGCATAACTAAGAAGAGGATTTGAACCCCTGGCTGAAAGGGCTTAGGCCTTTTGCAATTACCACGCTCTGCCATCTTAATATGGTCTTATTTTGACCCGTGTTTAGGTCCTCCTTTTACTTAATTTAGTTGTTTTCATTAATTAGGGGTAAGGCGTGCTTTTAGCATGGGCCTTTTTTCTCCGGTCCTTTCGTACTAGGAAAAATGACATTACAGATAGAAACTGACCTGGATTGCTCCGGTCTGAACTCAGATCACGTAGGACTTTAATCGTTGAACAAACGAACCCTTAATAGCGGCTGCACCATTAGGATGTCCTGATCCAACATCGAGGTCGTAAACCCCCTCGTCGATATGGACTCTTGGAGAGGATTGCGCTGTTATCCCTAGGGTAACTTGGTTCGTTGATCGGCCGTAAAGCCGGATCATAATTGGTCAGAATTTCTGTGACTTAGAAGTGTTATTCTTGGTTTTAGGATTTACCCAATCCACTTGGAGGATCTTTTGTTCTCCATGGTCGCCCCAACCGAAGGTAAAGTTCCATTTTCTATTAGGTTTACACTTATTAAGTAAGTTGCTTGACGTAGGTGGGCTTGTACCTTAAGCTCCAAAGGGTCTTCTCGTCTTGTATTTTTATACCCGCTTCTGCACGGGTAGATCAATTTCACTGACTTGAAAGGGGAGACAGCTAAGCCCTCGTTTGGCCATTCATACAGGTCTTCATTTAAAAGACAAGTGATTGCGCTACCTTTGCACGGTCAAAATACCGCGGCCGTTAAACTTGTGGTCACTGGGCAGGCTGGACCTCCTATACATAGTGATTTGCAGGAGGCGATGTTTTTGGTAAACAGGCGAGGCTTGTGTTTGCCGAGTTCCTTCCTTTTCTTTTAGTCTTTCCCGGGAAGCACTCCAGTGTGGGGTTAACGATTTTTATGTGTGGGATTTTCTTGATTTTTCTGTCATCTACATTGCCCTCTTTTCTTGGGTTCGTTAATCTCCAGTGGTTTGTCCAATCTGGGTTACACTTGTGCTGGGAGAGGGTCGTGCCCTCTTATTACTCATTTTAGCATGGTCTCTTCCATGTCGGCATGGAATAGCCTAATATTTTTAGGGGAGTTGAATATTTTATCAGTATAATAAACTTTGTGTCGTTTGAGCTTTAACGCTTTCTTCTCAGATGGCTGCTTTTAGGCCCACTGGGACGACTGGTTTTAGAAAGTGTGATTCTTATCCTCCTGTTAAAGGTTGTGTCCTTGGTTAAAGGGGCTGTACCCCCTTTAACTAACTCTCGTGTTTTTCTTCTATGCTTAGTAAGATTTTTCTTGGTTGCTCAAAGGGGCACGAGGCTGAACTTCTATTCATTTCTTAGGCAACCAGCTATCACCAAGTTCGGTAGGTTTATCACCTCTACCCGGGGCTCTTTCCACTCTTTTGCCACAGAGACGGGTTCGCCCAGTCAGGCTGTCCCGGGGTAGCTCACTTGGTTTCGGGGCTTCAAACTGAAGGTCACTTTGCTTGGGGGGTGCTGGCTAAATCATGATGCAAAAGGTACGAGGGGTGAGCTCTGCTTTTTTATGCTTGTATGGATTGTTTCATTACTTTTTCAGCTTTCCCTTGCGGTACTTTCTCTATTGCTTGGGTTAACCTTTTCCGTCTCCCGTACTAAGGTGGTAAAATGGTTTAGTTTATTGGTTTAGTTGTTGTTATATTATTTATGTTATTAGGTTACTCTGGTTGTAAGCTAGCTGTTTGGCTCAGGGTGATCCAATTCGCATGGATGTCTTCTCGGTGTAAGGGAGATGCTTAACTGTCTCAGCCACGCCCTGGGTTTGAGCCAAGTGCACCTTCCGGTACACTTACCATGTTACGACTTGCCTCCCCTTGTCGGTGCTTTGGTGTTAAAAACATTTATGCTAGGTGACAGGGGAGAGTGACGGGCGGTGTGTACGCGCCTCAGAGCCGGGTTCAAAAGGACACTCTTTTTCCTTTTTACTACTAAATCCTCCTTCGAGTATTTTTTCAGGTTACTGTTCGTAATTATTCTGTGGCAGAAAATGTAGCCCATTTCTTCCCACTTCGTACGCTACACCTCGACCTGACGTTTTGGAGTATGTCCATTTAGCTTACTGTTAATCCTTCACAGGGTAAGCTGACGACGGCGGTATATAGGCGGGGATGACCAGAAGTGGTGAGGTTTAACGGGGGTTATCGGTTCTAGAACAGGCTCCTCTAGGGGGGTCTAAGGCACCGCCAAGTCCTTTGGGTTTTAAGCTGACGCTCGTAGTACCCTGGCGGACGTTTGTTGTGGAATAACGTCTAGGTTTACGGCTGAGCATAGTGGGGTATCTAATCCCAGTTTGTTTCTCAGTTTTCGTGGAGTCGGGTGGGCTGGGTTAAAGCTACTTTCGTTATTGGACTTCGGATGCTCAGGAGCGTATGACGGCCAAAAGGCCCTTTGGCTTTAATATCTGCCTTCCTTAACCACCCTTTACGCCGTGTTCATCGACTAGGGCCTCTCGTATAACCGCGGTGGCTGGCACGAGTTTTACCGGCCCTCTTAGCATTAACTAAGTCAAGTTTTCACTTATGGCTTAATGTCTATCACTGCTGAATTCCCTTGGGGGTGTGGCGTGGCAAGGCGTCTTGGGCTGGAAGTTAGTGCCTGATGCCTGCTCCTCGTCCCCGGGCAGGGGATTAAGGGCATCCTCACAGGGCTGCGGATACTTGCATGTGTAAGTTGTGCTAAAGCTGATGGCAAAGTCAGGACCAAGCCTTTGTGCATGCGGGGCTTTCTAGGGCCCATCTTAGCATCTTCAATGCTATGCTTTTATATTAGCTACACTAGC